TGGTACGAAAATGTAATTCGCTATTCAAACAACTATTCAAAGTTCCTAGAGCTCTTTGTAAGGCTTGTTGCAAAACTTGTTGTCGGACCTGATTAATTGCTCTTTGTTTTTCAAAAAAAAGAGTTTCATTTTTGTAATTTTCTAATCGTTCCAAACTATTGCAAGTAGCATTAATCAAATTTACCTTTTCTCGTTCTATCTCAGAGTATCCATTTGTTCGATACTCATCTGCTTCGATTTCCACTTTCCGTAATCGAACCCGAGCTCTTTCGAGCTGTTCAATGGCTCCTCTACGTAATTCTTCTGAATTTCGAATAGTACTCAAGATCCTCTGTTTTCGCTTATCTAATAAATCATTTAATGAAAGTAGATTATTTTTCCATTCATTTCACAGCTATCATATCTCTTCCCGAACCAAACATGAATCTTTCGATTCATTTGGCTCTCACGCTCAATTGTTTCTTTTCTCTTTTCTTTGATTGATGGGCATTCCCATATCTTTTAATGGAATGAGCCTATCCTCTCTTTTTGTTCATATTCAAAGATATCGAAACTGATCTAAGAATCTTAGGAGGACTCTTCAGACCAGACAAAAAATAAAAAATTGTCAGCAAAGTTGTTTCTTTATTTGTTCTTTATTTACAACTTAGTTACAAAAAGAAAAAAAAAGATTTTAAAGAAAAAAGAATTCTATTCTTTCTTCTTTATATGCTATGAGAAATTAGATCAAAATTCTAATAGAATAGAAATAGAATTGAATATAATTCTGAACTTCATTACTTCATTCTCATTATTATTAGAATGATATTTCGATTTTTTTCATCCAAAAAATTCTCTTTTTTATACAAATACATTGTATACAAATACAATACATAGGTCGTCGATTCGGCAGTGGATAAAAAAGGGGGGGAAGATACCCATCTTCCCAGTTAATGGTTCAAAGAATTTTATCCATATGAGTGTTCTACATCGGATAAATTCCCAATTATTCCTTTTTTCTTTTTATCATTTTTAAACCATTTCGGTACTAACGTAGCGGTAGAAAGAGTACCATGCTATGCTGTGCCTGGACTTCAAACAATTTATCTTTAACCATGTAAAAGACCTCAACATTATTGGTTGATAGAGAATCAAAGTTCATTTACCAATTCGTCACGAAATGCTATGGTTCTTACATATGATTTCTGAATGAAATCCAATTCCGAAGTAATTCGTCGAGATTGTGCACCCTTTGTTCCTATTTCTGCTATAAATAATAATACAGAAATATAAAGAAAGTGCAGCCGGTGAAATCCAACCTATTCTTGAAATACACAACTCGCACACACTCCCTTTCCAAAAAAAATCAATACACCCAGCACTACGCTTAGATTTATTGGATTTGTTGCTAAAATATCGGTATTAAACTCGAAACTCCCAGCGGATGGCCAGTGCCCCGCGGAAACAAAAGAATCGGTTATATTTTTCATATGCTTTCCCCTTATAGATAGGACTAACAAAGAACAGAGTTCTTTTTGTATCACTCCGCTTATTATTCTTAATGGAATTTGAGAATTCTCAAATTTCTTAGTTATGGTTATGTTTTTATTCTTATTTTCTTTTTTACATTTTTATTCTACGATGAAATGAAACATTAAACAAAAGGATTTGCAAATAAAAGAGCTAATGCCACGACCAGTCCATAAATCGTTAAAGCTTCCATAAAAGCCAGACTAAGCAATAAAGTACCTCGTATTTTACCCTCTGCTTCTGGTTGTCTCGCAATACCTTCTACAGCTTGGCCCGCAGCAGTACCTTGACCAACCCCAGGTCCGATAGAAGCAAGCCCTACAGCCAATCCAGCAGCAATAACGGAAGCAGCAGAAATAAGTGGATTCATGGTAAGTTCCTCGCACCAAAAAGAGAAATGGTTAATGATACAACCAACCAATGAATTAGTACTTAATCTACTTCTTTTTCTACTTCTACTTTTACTATTTACTTTACTACACTTATTTTTTCTTTTTTGATCTTTATCACTAAAATATATCGGGTCGAAGTAGCTAAAAACTCCAAATGGAATTCAGAATATTACTGAATTTTCAGAACTACTTCGATATGCCGTTTTTCCTTTCTACCTTATGTAAATAGATATGTATACGGTTTTAGTCATTGCGTTTCCTTGTTTATAAGCTATTCTATTCTTTCTCTTTCATTCAATTCACAATCACAGACAAAATAGAAAAAGGACTGATATGGGAATCCATCTAAATGCAGTGGGCTAGAAAAAAAAGATATAGGGGTAATTACTATCTAACTAGTAAATAACATATACTTTTATTCTTACATAACGTAAATCACCTGCACTTTTTATTCTAGGAAATCGTATTCTGTAACCATTCTTCGAAACATACACAAGGATTTATACTCATAGGCATTACATATACATATATGTAGTAGGATCCCCAACCCTTATTTCTCTTCCAAATCCTGCAATATCATCTATCTTTCTTCATATATA